TCGAGTAATCTCTTTCTTTATCCAAGAAAAAGCATTTCTAGTTTGCATGGTCTAATCATTTATCCTGAAAATTTCTACAATAAGATTAGGTAGGTTACTGGCATAGTTCCCTATCCATGATTCTGCTATTTACTGAAATAATTCTACTGGAATATAGAAAGAATCCCTTGGGGGTAGAAAGAAAAAGAAGAATTTGATTTTTGAATGTTTATCTTTTATACAATACAAAATAACAAACTTTATAATTGGATCAGTGGATCGTTTTTTCAGTCATTCATGGAATGATAAATCACTACAAGTGACGGAGATACGCGATTTAAATAACGAAAAATCCAATATTTTAAAATTGTATCTAAAATGACTGGAAAAGTGGAAACAAGACCAGATATAATTTGATCATTCTGAGCAAATCCAAAATCGTTATAGACAGAACCAATCATTAGTTCCCAACCATGGGTCGAATGGAATCCTATACATAAATCAGTTAATAAAAGAATAGAAAAAGCTTTTATTGTGTCACTTAAGTTATATAGGAATTCTTGAACCCAAGAGTTAAGAATAATAAGTTCTTGATTACCTAGAATAGAATAACCACTTAGAATAAGGAAACATATTATATTTGTCGAGAAGTGCAAAATCGTATGGATACGATCTTCGTTGTGCGTCTTGATCAATTGGATGGTTTCTTTGTAGATTCCGGTACGAAGGTTTTGTAGACGTGTTTCCGGGTATTCCTTTAGCATTTCATCCAAGAGGAACAGTTCCTCGAATTCTATGAATTTTTTTAGAATACTCTTTTCTTGAATGATATTCAAGAAAATTTCGGATTGCCTAGTATTCCACCAATTAGTAAACCAAGATTCCATACTTTTCTTAAATGTGAAAGAGATGCACCAGGGAAAAAAGACTATAGATGTAAGATATAGAAGGGGAATGAATGCTTTCTTTTTTGCCATTTTTCGTCTTTAATGAACTCAGCTTCACCTCATTCGTCAACTCTATATGATAATAATCTTTCTATCAAGCATAAGTTCTATTACAAGTCATAGAGCTTATATATAAATCTATAATCTATTCCCGCGTTTTTTTATTTTCAATTCGGGAGTTAGTCCTTGCCTTGAATTTAGAAAGAATACAGAAATCAAATAAGAAAGCGAAAGAATCCACTGCCAATTCGAATGAAGAAAAAAAAAAATTTCAAAAGATATCAATTGCTAAGATTCAAAGCAATTACCCCTTTTGATGAATACAGGAAAGAGCACTTCGCATAATGAATATTAGTTGAATTTCGAAACCAAAGAACGCCCCTTCTATAAAATAAAAATAGAAAAATTTCAAAATCCATTTTCTTTTCCCTAAGAAAGCATTCTTTTTTCAGTTCATTTTTTTTTTTCAAAATACTTCAATTGGTACACGCAAGAAATAGGCCAATTCTGCAGCTTTTTGTTCAATTTCTCGTGGAGTTAAATTCTCGTCAATACGAGTCAAGGGAATGGCCCCCTGTCCTATGATTTCCATATAAAGGACACGACGAGTATAAATACCCTCTTTAACCTCTATTCTGATGGACTGAATATCTTTCATAAGGAATCGGAGAAAAATACGACGATTTTTTCCAGGAAATCCGCAACGAAAAATACACACTATTCCCTCTTTTCTATCGAATCGATCATAACCACTACCCACATTCCACAAAATTGTACACCACAAATAAGAACTAATAAAGAGACCCGCGATTCCATAGAAAGACATCACAATCCCTTGTGGAAAAAAAAGAATTTGCTGAGACGGAAATAAAGATAACAAATTCCTACCAAGATAACTGGAAGTTCCAACCAATAAGAACCCTAATGAACCTAAAAAAAGGATAAAGGCCCAGCAGAAATTGCTTGTTTTTCGAGACCCCGTTATAAGTTCTATCCATATACGTTCTGATCGCCAACTCATATTAGATCCAGTTCTCTTTTATGGGAATTGGGAGAATAAAAAAAACCAAGCAAATGAATTTTACTTTACTTTTCTTTGTTTCCGAAGTAACTTTCATCAACTAGCACTATATATTTTGATGTAAACCCTTAGGAGTAATTCATCGAATTGCTTCCCGATCTAAAAAAAAATATCAGATTTGTCCCTACTCTACTGTCCGTATCTAAAAAATCTTGTTTTTTTGAACATGAAGAAATAAAGAAGCCATTGCAATTGCCGGAAATACTAGGCCCACTAAAGGCACAAAAATGGAGGGTAAGTTTATCATAGAATGGGTACCTCAATTTAATATTTGTACCTGTTATTTTTTTGATTATTGTTATATTAATTTCATATTTTTTTGATTCTTATTTATATTGTTAGAAAGATAGTCTATAATCACTAGAATTCATATATACTTATACTAAGTATATTTGAAAAATTATACTAAGTATAGTTAAGTGAATATATATATAGAATAATAAATATAGAGAATATATACTAATATATATTCACTATATATAATGAGTATAGAATAAATAATATAATAAAAATAGAATCAAAAGCACAAATAGAATAGAATCAAATAATAAATATAAGGAATGTAGAACTAAATAAATGGATTGATTTCGCCTTCTATTTCTACAAGAAACATATGTATGATAATACACCTTTTTATTATTCTTAGTATTTTTTATTATTCTTAGTATTATTCTTAGTATTAAAGTATTATTCTATTCTTTTATTATCTTATTACTTTGCTCTTGTGTGTTCTAATTTGATTTTTGTCTCATAATTTTTTTCATTTTTAGTCAAAGAAAAGAAAGCATGGAGCTGAAATAACTCACTCAGAACCCCCTTTAAAGGATTACGTGGTACGATTGAATCAAATAAGCCCTTATGGAATAAATATTCAGCCGCTTGTGAACCATCGGGTATTGCCTTATTTAACGTTTGTTCAATAACTCTTTTACCCGCAAATGCAATGTAAGCATTTGGTTCTGCAATAATGATATCTCCTAACATGCCAAAACTAGCTGTCACCCCACCAGTAGTAGGAGATGTAAGGATCGATACATAGAATAACTTTTTATTTGTTTGATAATCATGTAAAGCAGAAGAGATTTTAGCCATTTGCATCAAGCTCAAACTTCCTTCTTGCATACGTGCTCCTCCTGATGCACATACTAGAATAAGAGGTAAAAGTTGATTGGTAGCATATTCGACCAAACGAGTGATTTTCTCACCTACTACAGATCCCATACTACCCCCCATAAACTGAAAATCCATAATACCAATTGCTACAGGAATATCGTTTAGTTGACCTGTGCCTGTTTGAACAGCCTCAGTTAATCCTGTCTTTCTTTGATAAGAATCAATACGATCTTTATAAGGTTCCTCTTCCGAATGAAATTGAATGGGATCCAGAGAGATCATGTCTTCATCCATAGGATTCCAAGTACCTGGATCAATCGAAAGTTCGATTCTATCTGAACTGCTCATTTTCAAATGATATCCACAGTGTTCACAAATATTCATTTTTGATTTTAAAAATTTCTTATAATTTAATCCGTAACAATTTTCGCATTCAATCCACAAATGCTTGTACTTTTTAGTTTCATCGAGATTTTTAGAACTTTCTCTTCTAGTGAAATAACTATCATTTTTATAATTCGTGCTAGTTATTATACTAGAACTAGAACTCTCGCTTTCACTACTATTTCTGCCCTTACCACAAATGTAACTATAAAAGTAATTGTCATTGTATTTGTCACTATCACCTAAAATGTAACTATCAATACAGATTTGAGAACGAAGATAACTCTCAATGCAACTATTAATGTTATTATTCCAACTAGATTTACTATCATACATATAATGATCATCATCACTCTTAGAGACATTATTCAGATAGCTAGAATTCTTATAACTAGAAAAAAAACTTTCGGATTCACTTAGAAAAGAATGATCATTGTCAATCTCCAAAATTTTATTTTCAATATCAAAATATATGGAATAACTGTTTCTCTTACTATCCCTAACTAAAAAAGTTTGATCAGATAGGAAATTCTGGATGTTCCTGACACCTATTAAATAATCAACATTACTGTAACTAGAATTGTCACTATCATTCCAACTATGAATGTTTTGATCCATATCATTTAAAATTAGGAGTTCTTCACTTACACTGGTATTTTCAATAGGATCAAAACTATCCATTGATTTACTTAAGCCACACCTGTATTCTAACTCCCTATTAAACAATATAGAATTGAAAGACCATTTTTCCATAGAGTCTTTTTTTCCTCTATTTACATGAAAATACAATAGATGAATAGTCATTCGATGAAAAATCATATAAATATTCTATTTTAAATATTATATCTCATTTATTTACTATCAAATACAAATAAGTATATAAATGAAAAAAAAAAAAGAATAAGTATCTAAATCCAGTCACTAGGATTAGTAACTGATAATAATAACGAGCGAGTGGGTATTCAAAAAAATGATTCTTTTTCGTGAGAACCTGGAGTATTCTTTCACTATATATTCACTATATATATGTCACTATATGTGCTGGAATTTTTTTTTTTCAATTCTATATATATTAAATATTCATTAAAAAAATAAGAAATATTTCTTATTTTTTTAATGAATAAATAATAATGAATAAATAAAGAAAAAAATCACCTCATCGGGGTAATGTATTTATAGACCCAATTATTTCATTTAGAGAGCGGGGGGATAAAAGATAAAAGAGTTCTATAAATCTATATACAAGTCATCCACACCCTCTTTTTTTTTTCATTAATTGAATTTCGTTTGTTGATTAGGGCAAAGTTACATAAAAACACCTGCCTTTTTTGAAATATCCTGAACAGTTCCTGTAGGTTGAGCGCCTTGTTCAAGGAAATATAGAATAACAGGAATATTTAAATAGGTTTGATTCTTTATTGGATCATAAAAACCCACTTTCCGAATATCTCTTCCCTCTCTTCGGGATCGAACATCAATTGCAACGATTCGATAAACAGCTCATTGGGATAGATATAGATGAACAATACACCCCCCCTAGAAACGTATAAGAAGTTTTCTCCTCGTACGGCTCGAGAAAATTCAAAATTACGTCTATGTATAAAATTATGATCTCAAATAGATCAATAAAATCATCAAATCAATTAGACTACGGTTTAAGTATTTTTTGTCTTTCTGAAAAAAAATAACTCCTCGTATTCGAAATCTCATAACTCAAATTGGATAATTCTCAAATAACTCAAAGGAAAACAAAGCCTTTAGGTATTTCATTTATTGAGCGGTCTCTACCCCCTTTTCTTGCCTGTGCTTCTTTAGAATCTATTTTTTTTTTCTTCATTCATTCTAATTCTAATAGAATTGTTGAGACAATTTGAAAATGGTATTTACTTGTTCCAGGATCCTTTAGCTTTTCCTTGAATCATTGGGTTTAGACATTACTTCGTGGATCTTTAATCGTTTCAAAAATGGCAGCAACATACCATTTTTTCTTTCTCTCAAAGAATCATACAAATAGAAAGAAGGTTGATTCCCACAGATAAACTTTTGATCAAAATAGTTTTACCAATTCCAATTCCAACAAATTTTACTTTTTTTTGAACCTTGCTCGAATTGGATCCTTTCGATTTCTCTACCAAAAATATACTTACGAAGTTGTTCTAACTTATTAATTTTCACTAACCTTAGATACTTGCCCCTGAGAAATGAATCAACTCGAGCTCCACCATGTACTATTTACATCATCAATCCCTCTCCCGTCCCTCAAACAATGAGTTCTAGTGGACCAGAACAAACGATGTCGAGCCAAGAGCACCCCGATTTCTATATACTAGAAATACTAGAAAAAATGGCGGATGTAAGAATCCACAGCTAATCGAATCATGTCTTTCAAGTCGCACGTTGCTTTTTGCCACATCGTTTCAAACGAAGTTTTACCATAACATTCCTTTAGCTTGGATCCGGTATGTAATTGATTCAATTATGAAATCGTGAATAGTCATTGATTCAATCGATACATAATAATCTATACTTTTTACTTTTAGGTTTTCCTTCTATATAAATGGACAATTAAAAAAGTAAAGAAGTATAAAAAAAAATTCAAATTAACTCGATATTGTATGAATAAATTTTCTATTGTATTTTGATAGTTTATAAAATAGAAAAAAATGAATTTCTTAAAAAAAAATATTAGAAAAAAAAAGAAAAAAATATGAAATAATAATAAATATATATTTATTATACAATTATACAGAGTGATTACAATAAAAAAAAAAGAAAAAAATCGATTCGCTTTTGAATCTACATCTTCAAAAGCGAATCGATTTAGATTAGAGACGAATGATTAAAAAAAAAAAGAAAGGGTAATCTTTATTCTGATATCAAATTTGTATTCAAATATGATATACATCATGAATGGATATGTTCTGGGACGGAAGGATTCGAACCTCCGAATAGCGGGACCAAAACCCGTTGCCTTACCGCTTGGCCACGCCCCATTTTCTTTTTGATTCGGCACTAATAAACACTATTATTGGTATTGGTTGTTCGTCAATTCCAGTTCAAAGATTTCTATAGAATAAATTGTTGTTAGGATTTTGATATGCGTAGATATAGAATTAAACTGAATTTATTGATCATTCCATAGAATTCAATTAAGATATTGTATGAAAGTATGATTTCTTCTATTTTTTATTTAAGAATGAAAAGATTTTGAACTGGATAAGTTCAAATCAAAGAAGTATTTTGGAGGGTCTGATCTTATTTGATTCATTTTTTTTTAGTTTTACTCATTTATTAATATTAATGAATATTCATTAATATCAAAAATATTAATAATATAATAATAAAAATCAATATTTATTCAATATGAATATATGAATATGTAATTCAATATTTAAATTATTCATCTTTTTTTATTTTAATTATTTATTGAATTTATATATTATTATTTTATATATATATTTATTATTTTATATATATATATAATATTCTATATATAGAATATATAATTCTTTTATTTTTAGAGTATCTATTTTATATTCTAATTATTATTAATATATATTTTATTATATTTTATAGTATATAATTATTTATAATTTATTTAGAATATAAAATTATTAAATTAATATAAAATTATGAAAAAATTAGAATCAAAATTATACATATAAATTATGTATATATATTTTATACATATATATACATAATAAAAAATAAAAAAAATACAATCAAAATTTGAAATTCAAAAAAAAGCAAAAATACAATTAATTTTCTTAAAGAACAAAATGTTTGTTATGCTAAATATCTTTAGTTTGGTCTGTATTTGTATTCACTCTGCCCTTTATTCAAGTATTTTTTTCTTGGCGAAATTGCCTGAAGCCTACGCTTTTTTGAATCCAATTGTAGATATTATGCCAGTAATACCCTTATTCTTTTTTCTCTTAGCTTTTGTTTGGCAAGCTGCTGTAAGTTTTCGGTGAGATCTTTAATTTGAATAATGTCCTAAAAAAATTAAGAATTTATTCGAAAACAAAAATTCAAACATTTTAACAATTTATAAGATCAGATAAGTCTTACAGTGTGAATCCTCGATTCCAATATTGAAATTTTTGGATAGACAAAAAAAATCCGGACCATCTCATCATTTCCGTTTTTTTCCATTGAGAAATCCTAATCCTATTATTAGATTTGAGTCCACCACCAATACCTAGATTGGGGATATGAAAGAAGATTGGAGATATGAAAGAACATTTTTGGTAATAGTAATTATTGGTAATGGTGGTAAAAGGCTCGACTCTTACTACAAATAAATTTCCTAATTTTTTTATATTTCCTCTAAATCACTTCATTTCTTAGAAACTTAGTATCAAAAGAAACATAATGTGTAATATAAGAGAATCTATTCTCTTTCTCTGTCTTTTTTAATTATCTTGGAGATTTTTTAATGCTTACTCTAAAACTATTTGTTTACACGGTAGTGATATTTTTTGTTTCTCTTTTCATTTTCGGATTCCTATCTAACGATCCAGGACGTAATCCAGGACGTGAAGAATAAAAAAAAAATATTTTTTTTTATTCTTTGCTTGTGCTGGATTTTTAAAAATTTTTAGGATTTTGTCTATTTTACATCTTTAACTAGTAAATAAAAAAAAAATAAAACAAACAAAGAAAACAAAAAAAAAAAGCTCCATAATCCATAATAATAAGTTCAAAAGAAAAAAATACCAAATCATCAACGGAAAGAGAGGGATTCGAACCCTCGGTACAAAAATTCGTACAACGGATTAGCAATCCGACGCTTTAGTCCACTCAGCCATCTCTCCCAAATTGAAAAAATAGAATTACTATGTTTATGTTACATCGCATAAACAAAAAGAACAAAAAGTAGGGCTTGAAAAAATCCTTCTTTATATCTTATTTTCTATCTTAATCTCTCTCTTTTTTTTTTTTTCTATTTGATTTCTATTCATTATTATATATTAAATTGATTATATATTAAATAAATCATTATAATAATAATAATATTTATTTTATTCCATTTTTGAGTTTCTTTTTTATACAGACGGAGCCCGGCTAGGTACTGGCCGGGCTCTTTTTATTCCCATGAATCCTGGATAACAATGATTTCTTTGAATGTATTTGATTTGAAAAAAAAAAATACTTGTAATTTAAACATGATCAAACATAAATAAAAAAAGACTTTTTGATTCCTATGATATAGGAACAAAATGATATAAGATAAAAATGTAATTTTTGATTACTCCTTCTTTTTTCTGGTAACGTATCTAAAAAAAGAATGGAACGATGGATTATTGCACAATGCATTTTTATGTTATGAATTAAGTAGTTTTGTCGAGATGTATCTGTCAAAAAACACCTTTAGCAAAAACAAAATCCAAAAAGAAAATTCGACCCCTTTTCTTAATTTCATTACATTAGGAGGCCCCTTTACGAAACATGTCAACACTCTAATTATCATAATATTATGCTTCTATTTCTTAATTACGACTAATTCCCTTGTTCGACAAAAGGTCCATTTATATACAATAATTGCATTATAGCGGGTATAGTTTAGTGGTAAAAGTGCGATTCGTTCTATGGACCCCTTAATAGTTAAGGGATCCCTCGCTTGATTCATATCCCGATCAAAAACTTTATTTCTTACTTAAAGGGGTTTAATCCTTTATACCTCTCAACAAACGATTCGAGGAATAATATACATTATCGTAATTTGTATACAAGAAGAATCAATTCTAAATTGACAAATTGAATTCTAAAATTATGAAACATAAGTTTTTGGAATTGGATCAATAATCCCAATTTTTTGAGTATGAGTAAAGGATCCATGGAGAAAGATATAGAAAGTTTATTTCTAATCGTAACTAAATCTTCCATTTTTTGATTTGTTTTGTATAAGAGAGATTGAAGCAAAATAGCTATTAAACGATTTTTTTAGTTTACTAGAAACATCGACATATTTTTTATAGCTCGACGGAAATTTTATTCTTTTCCTAAAGATTCTCTCAAATAGAAATAGAGAACGAAGTAACTAGAAAAAAAAAACAGATTGTTATAATACTCCTCTTCTATAGGGATCATCTAAAAAGCAAGGTATTTAAAATGTATTCTTTTAAATGTATTCAAAGGCTGACATAGATGTTATGGGTCAATTTTTTTTGTTCATGTCTTCCATCTCTTAATTTCTTCCGTAAAGGAGCCGAATGAAACAAAAGTTTCACGTTCGGTTTTGAATTAGAGACGTTAAAAAATGATGAATCAACGTCGACTATAACCCCTAGCCTTCCAAGCTAACGATGCGGGTTCGATTCCCGCTACCCGCTTATATCCTATCTCTCTATTTATTCTATTCGAATCTATCTTTTTCTATTATTGAATGAATCTATTTTTTTAGTAAATTAGTTAATTATTCCATTTCATTTCTTAATTTAGTTTTAGTTATTAATATTCAATTGAATTTATTGAATTTAATTTTTTATTTATT